GCTGTCGTAGCTTAAATCAAAGCATAACACTGAAGATGTTAAGATGGGCTCTAGTAAAGCCTCGAAAGCATAAAGGCTTGGTCCTGGCTTTCCTATCAGCTTTAGCCAAATTTACACATGCAAGTATCCGCATCCCCGTGAGAATGCCCTACAGTCCCCTACTTGGGAACAAGGAGCCGGTATCAGGCACACTTATAGCTAGCCCACGACACCTTGCTTAGCCACACCCTCAAGGGAACCCAGCAGTGATAAACATTAAGCAAATGAGTGTAAACTTGACTTAGTTATGGCTAAAAGGGCCGGTAAAACTCGTGCCAGCTACCGCGGTTATACGAGAGGCCCAAGTTGATAAGCACCGGCGTAAAGAGTGGTTAAGGTTGAATAAATACTAAAGCCGAACGCTTACAAGGCTGTTATACGCATCCGAAAGTAAGAAGAGCAACTACGAAAGTGGCTTTATTACACCTGAACCCACGAAAGCCAAGGCACAAACTGGGATTAGATACCCCACTATGCTTTAGCCCTAAACATCGATAGTTTTTTACACCCACTATCCGCCCGGGTACTACGAGCAACAGCTTAAAACCCAAAGGACTTGGCGGTGCTTTAGACCCACCTAGAGGAGCCTGTTCTGAAACCGATAACCCCCGTTCAACCTCACCTTTTCTTGTTCTCCCCGCCTATATACCGCCGTCGTCAGCTTACCCTATGAAGGCCCTTCAGTAAGCACAATTGGTACAACCCAAAACGTCAGGTCGAGGTGTAGCGTATGGAAAGGGAAGAAATGGGCTACATTCCCTATCACAGGGAATTACGGAAAATATTACTGAAACGTATATCTAGAAGGAGGATTTAGCAGTAAGCAGAAAATAGAGCGTTCTGCTGAAACTGGCCCTGAAGCGCGCACACACCGCCCGTCACTCTCCCCAAGCGCACTAGTACAATTTAATTTAAAACCTTTCAACAGCAAAGGGGAGGCAAGTCGTAACATGGTAAGTGTACCGGAAGGTGCACTTGGCAAAACCGGGGCATAGTTCAACGCCAGAATTTCTCTTTTACACTGAGACGGTACTCGTTAAAATCGAGTTGCTCTGATACTGACCCGCTAGCCCGACCTTAACCAAAAGCAACAAGACAAACTCACTAAACCCAAAAACACCAACACTCACACAACAAATCATTTTTCCCCCCTAGTACGGGCGACAGAAAAGGAATACACGGAGCGATAGAGAAAGTACCGCAAGGGAATGCTGAAAAACAAATGAAAAAAACAAGTGAAGCCCAAAAAAGCAGAGATAATACCTCGTACCTTTTGCATCATGATTTAGCCAGTGAAACCCAAGCAAAGAGCACTTTAGTTTGACAACCCGAAACTAAGTGAGCTACTCCAAGACAGCCTAGTAATAGGGCGAACCCGTCTCTGTGGCAAAAGAGTGGGAAGAGCTTCGAGTAGAGGTGATAAACCTACCGAACTTAGTAATAGCTGGTTGCCCGCAAACTGGATAGAAGTTCAGCCTCCCGGCTTCTCCCTTCCACAAATCCTTGCACTTCAACAGATTAATTAAGAAACCGAGAGAGTTAGTCAAAGGGGGTACAGCCCCTTTGAAACAAGATACAACTTTACATAGGAGGAAAAAGATCAAAATTACCCAAGGCAGTATGTTACGGTGGGCCTAAGAGCAGCCATCCCGACAAAAAGCGTTAAAGCTCAGACACACTACCTTTTAAACCCCAAGTCCCGATCATCCATTCTTACTCCCCTTATCCTACCGGGCCGCCCCATGCAAACATGGGGGTGATCCTGCTAAAATGAGTATATAAGAGAGCCTAACGTCTCTCTCCCCGCATATGTGTATATCGGAAACGGACAATCCACCGAAACTTAACGGACCCAAAAATAGAGGGAACTGAACCACAGATAAAACAACCAGAAAAACACCCAAACAAGCAACCGTTACTCCTACACAGGCATGCCCTTAGGGAAAGACTAAAAGAAAGAGAAGGAACTCGGCAAACACACTCAGCCTCGCCTGTTTACCAAAAACATCGCCTCTTGCCAAACCAAAAGTATAAGAGGTCCCGCCTGCCCTGTGACTATATGTTTAACGGCCGCGGTATTTTGACCGTGCGAAGGTAGCGCAATCACTTGTCTTTTAAATGGAGACCTGTATGAATGGCATAACGAGGGCTTGACTGTCTCCTCTTTCAAGTCAATGAAATTGATCTCCCCGTGAAGAAGCGGGGATAGGCACATAAGACGAGAAGACCCTATGGAGCTTTAGACACCAAGGCAGATTATGGTTCCTAGTCCTAAATAAAAGGACATAAATTGATTAAACCCTGCCCCTATGTCTTTGGTTGGGGCGACCGCGGAGAAACAAAAAACCCCCGCATGGACCGAACGTATAACGTTTACAACTAAGAGCCACAGCTCTAATTAACAGAACTTCTGACCAACTAGATCCGGCAACGCCGATCAATGAACCGAGTTACCCTAGGGATAACAGCGCAATCTCCTCTTAGAGTCCATATCGACGAGGGGGTTTACGACCTCGATGTTGGATCAGGACATCCTAATGGTGCAGCCGCTATTAAGGGTTCGTTTGTTCAACGATTAAAGTCCTACGTGATCTGAGTTCAGACCGGAGAAATCCAGGTCGGTTTCTATCTATGGCACGATCTTTTCTAGTACGAAAGGACCGAAAAGAAGAGGCCCATGCCTAAGGCATGCCTCACCCTGACCTGATGAAGTCAACTCAAACAGGCAAAAGGGCGTCAACCCTTTATGTCTGAAAAAACGACATGTTGGAGTGGCAGAGCCCGGATAATTGCAAAAGACCTAAACCCTTTACACAGAGGTTCAAGTCCTCTCTCCAACTATGATCTCAACACTTTTCACCCACATTATCAATCCTCTAGCCTATATCGTACCCGTACTTCTAGCAGTTGCCTTCCTTACACTAGTTGAACGAAAAGTTTTAGGGTATATACAATTCCGAAAAGGTCCCAATATCGTAGGACCCTACGGCCTACTTCAACCTATTGCTGACGGGGTTAAACTATTTACCAAAGAACCAGTTCGACCTTCAACCGCCTCCCCCATTCTATTCCTTCTAGCTCCAATACTCGCCCTCACCCTAGCCCTTACCCTATGAGCCCCCCTCCCCATACCATACCCAATCCTGGACCTAAACCTAGGCATTCTCTTCATCCTAGCCCTCTCAAGCCTGGCAGTATATTCTATTCTAGGCTCAGGCTGAGCATCCAATTCAAAATACGCCCTAATCGGGGCCCTGCGGGCTGTAGCACAAACCATTTCCTACGAAGTCAGCCTAGGCCTAATCCTCCTAAATGCTATCATCTTCACTGGAGGCTTCACTTTGCAAACCTTCAACATCGCCCAAGAAGCAATCTGACTACTACTGCCAGCCTGACCATTAGCCGCAATATGATATATTTCCACTTTAGCAGAAACTAATCGAGCACCCTTTGACCTAACCGAAGGCGAATCAGAACTAGTCTCAGGCTTCAATGTAGAATACGCAGGAGGCCCTTTCGCCTTATTCTTCCTCGCAGAATACGCAAACATCCTCCTAATAAATACACTCTCCGCCACCCTATTCCTAGGAGCTTCACATGTCCCCTCAATTCCTGAATTTACCGCCATAAACCTGATAACAAAAGCAGCCCTTCTTTCCGTACTCTTCCTGTGAGTCCGAGCCTCCTATCCACGATTCCGCTACGACCAATTAATGCACTTAATCTGAAAAAACTTCCTTCCACTCACACTAGCCCTGGTCCTTTGACACCTTGCACTCCCAATTGCATTCGCCGGACTACCACCCCAAGTATAAACAACGGAACTGTGCCTGAAGTAAAGGACCACTTTGATAGAGTGAATAATGAGGGTTAAAGCCCCTCCAGCTCCTTAGAAAGAAGGGACTCGAACCCTATCTGAAGAGATCAAAACTCTTAGTGCTTCCATTACACCACTTCCTAAGTAAAGTCAGCTAAGTAAGCTTTTGGGCCCATACCCCAAACATGTAGGTTAAAATCCTGCCTTTACTAATGAACCCATACATTTTAGCCACCCTGCTATTTGGCCTTGGCTTAGGAACCACAATTACATTCGCAAGCTCCCACTGACTACTAGCCTGAATAGGACTAGAAATTAATACCCTAGCCATCATCCCACTCATAGCCCAACAACACCACCCCCGAGCAGTCGAGGCATCTACTAAGTACTTTTTAACTCAAGCCACTGGAGCAGCTACACTACTATTTGCTAGCACCACCAACGCCTGACTCACGGGCCAATGAGATATTCAACAAATATCCCACCCTCTCGCAACCACAATAGTTATCCTAGCCCTCTCCCTAAAAGTCGGCCTGGCCCCACTACACACATGGCTGCCCGAAGTACTTCAAGGGCTAGACCTAACCACAGGACTCATCCTATCAACCTGACAAAAACTAGCCCCTTTTGCCCTACTCATTCAAATCCAACCTGCCAGCCCAACTATTCTCATCGCACTTGGCATTACCTCCACCCTCGTCGGCGGTTGAGGGGGCCTTAACCAAACACAACTACGAAAAATTCTAGCCTACTCTTCTACCGCCCACTTAGGCTGAATAATCCTCGTCTTACAGTTCTCCCCCTCACTAACCATATTAACCCTCCTCACATACCTAATCATAACATCATCAACATTCCTTGTATTTAAATTAAACAAAGCCACAAACATTAACATACTTGCCACTTCTTGAGCAAAAGCCCCCGCACTCACATCCCTCGTCCCCCTTATTCTCCTGTCACTAGGAGGCCTCCCCCCTCTAACAGGATTCATGCCAAAATGATTAATCCTTCAAGAATTAGCTAAACAAGACCTAGCACCAGCTGCTACACTAGCCGCACTGACTGCCCTCTTAAGCCTTTATTTCTACCTCCGACTAACATACGCAATGACACTTACAATGTCTCCAAACAATGTAACAGGGACAGCCCCCTGACGCCTCCCATCCTCCCAACTTACACTTCCCCTCGCCATCACGACAATAGCAACCATTTCCCTTCTTCCACTCACCCCCACCATAATCGCACTACTCACACTATAAGGGGCTTAGGATAGTACCAGACCAAGAGCCTTCAAAGCCCTAAGCGGGAGTGAAAATCTCCCAGCCCCTGATAAGACTTGCAGGACATTAACCCACATCTCCTGTATGCAAAACAGACACTTTAATTAAGCTAAAGCCTTACTAGATGGGCAGGCTTCGATCCTACAAACTCTTAGTTAACAGCTAAGCGCTCAAACCAGCGAGCATCCATCTAACTTTCCCCCGCCTAATAATAGGCTAATAGGCGGGGGAAAGCCCCGGCAGACGTCTAATCCGCTTCTTCAGATTTGCAATCTAATATGTAAATACACCTCGGAGCTTGGTAAGAAGAGGGATTAAACCTCTGTCTATGGGGCTACAATCCACCGCTTAAACATTCAGCCATCCTACCTGTGGCCATCACACGTTGATTTTTCTCGACTAATCACAAAGACATTGGCACCCTTTATCTAGTATTTGGTGCCTGAGCCGGTATAGTGGGAACAGCCCTTAGCCTGTTAATCCGGGCTGAACTAAGCCAACCAGGTGCTCTACTCGGCGATGATCAAATCTACAATGTAATTGTTACAGCACATGCTTTCGTAATAATTTTCTTTATAGTAATACCAATTATGATTGGTGGGTTCGGAAACTGACTTATTCCACTAATGATCGGTGCCCCCGACATAGCATTCCCCCGAATGAATAATATGAGCTTCTGGCTCCTCCCCCCATCCTTCCTACTTCTGCTAGCCTCCTCTGGGGTAGAAGCTGGTGCTGGTACTGGTTGAACGGTGTACCCACCCTTAGCCGGTAACCTAGCCCACGCAGGTGCCTCCGTTGATTTAACCATCTTTTCTCTACATTTAGCAGGGATCTCATCAATTCTAGGAGCAATCAACTTTATTACTACCATTATTAACATAAAACCACCCGCCATCTCCCAATACCAAACACCCCTATTCGTTTGAGCCGTGCTAATCACAGCCGTTCTGCTTCTTCTCTCCCTTCCTGTCCTTGCTGCCGGCATTACAATGCTCCTAACAGACCGAAACCTTAATACCACCTTCTTCGATCCTGCCGGTGGGGGAGATCCAATCCTTTACCAACACCTATTCTGATTCTTCGGACACCCAGAAGTATACATTCTTATTCTTCCTGGCTTCGGAATAATTTCCCACATTGTCGCATACTACTCCGGCAAAAAAGAACCGTTCGGCTATATAGGAATGGTGTGAGCTATAATAGCAATTGGCCTGCTAGGATTTATTGTGTGAGCTCATCATATGTTTACAGTCGGGATGGATGTAGACACACGTGCTTACTTCACATCTGCTACCATGATTATCGCAATCCCTACTGGTGTTAAAGTCTTTAGCTGACTAGCAACTCTCCACGGAGGCTCAATTAAATGAGAAACCCCTCTTCTATGAGCCCTTGGCTTCATTTTCCTTTTTACAGTAGGAGGCTTAACAGGAATCGTTCTAGCTAATTCGTCTCTAGATATTGTTCTACATGACACATACTACGTAGTTGCCCACTTCCACTACGTACTTTCGATAGGAGCTGTTTTCGCCATCGTAGCTGCCTTCGTACACTGGTTCCCACTCTTCACGGGATATACTCTCCACAGCACTTGAACAAAAATCCACTTTGGTATTATGTTTGTGGGAGTCAATCTAACCTTCTTCCCCCAACACTTCCTGGGCCTAGCTGGAATACCTCGTCGATACTCAGACTATCCAGACGCTTACACCTTATGAAACACAGTTTCCTCTATCGGTTCTATGATCTCCCTCGTAGCAGTAATCATGTTCCTGTTTATTATCTGAGAAGCATTCGCCGCCAAACGTGAAGTTCTAGCAGTAGCACTAACCACAACCAACGTAGAATGGCTACACGGCTGCCCTCCACCTTATCACACATTTGAAGAGCCCGCATTTGTTCAAGTTCAATCAAGCTAGTCGAGAAAGGGAGGAGTTGAACCCCCGTATGTTGGTTTCAAGCCAACCACATGAACCGTTCTGTCACTTTCTTAAAAAGACACTAGTAAAATTGACTATTACATTACCTTGTCGAGGTGAAATTGTGGGTTAAACCCCCGCGTGTCTTAACCAACGCAATGGCACATCCCACACAACTAGGTTTACAAGATGCAGCTTCACCAGTAATGGAAGAACTCCTTCATTTCCATGATCATGCGTTAATAATTGTATTTCTTATCAGCACACTAGTTCTTTACATTATTGTCGCTATGGTCTCCACCAAACTAACCAACAAATACATTTTAGACTCCCAGGAAATCGAAATTATCTGAACAATCCTTCCCGCAGTAATTCTTATTCTCATTGCATTACCCTCCCTTCGCATTCTCTATCTAATAGACGAAATTAACGACCCACATATCACAATTAAAGCCATGGGTCACCAATGATATTGAAGCTACGAATACACCGACTATGAAGACTTGGGATTTGATTCATATATAATCCCTACACAAGACTTAACCCCAGGCCAATTCCGCCTATTAGAAGCAGATCACCGAATAGTAGTACCCTTAGACTCCCCAGTACGAGTACTTGTATCTGCCGAAGATGTCCTTCACTCATGAGCAGTACCAGCCCTCGGAATTAAAATAGACGCAGTTCCAGGCCGTCTCAATCAAACAGCCTTCGTTACATCCCGCCCAGGAGTGTTCTACGGACAGTGCTCCGAAATTTGCGGTGCAAACCACAGCTTTATACCCATTGTAGTTGAAGTTGTACCCCTAGAACACTTTGAAAACTGGTCATCTCTAATACTTCAAGATGCCTCGCTGAGAAGCTAAATAGGACTAGCGCTAGCCTTTTAAGCTAGAGACTGGTGATTACCGACCACCCTTAGCGACATGCCTCAGCTCCTTCCAACACCCTGATTTGGTACACTACTCTTTGCTTGAGTAGTATTTTTAGGGTTTTTCCCTAAAAAAGTAATAACTCACACCTTCCCATACGAACCCGCATCACTTAAACCACAGAAATTAGAAAAAGCTCCTTGAAACTGACCCTGAGCGTAAGCTTTTTTGACCAATTTATAAGCACAACCTATCTAGGAATCCCTTTAATCGCACTAGCACTAACATTCCCCACCATCCTCTACCCAACACCTACAACTCGTTGGTTAAATAACCGGCTTCTAACCTTACAAAGTGCATTTATTAACCGTTTCACCCATCAACTTCTCCTTCCCCTAAACGTAGGGGGACACAAATGAGCTACCATCCTGGCTTCACTAATAATCTTCTTAATCTCACTAAATATGTTGGGCCTTCTTCCCTACACCTTTACTCCCACTGCCCAATTATCCCTTAACCTAGGATTTGCAGTTCCTCTTTGAATGGCCACAGTAATTATTGGTATGCGGAACCAGCCAAATCATGCCCTAGGCCATCTTTTACCAGAAGGCACCCCAAACCTCCTAATCCCAATACTAATCATTATCGAAACAATTAGCCTATTTATCCGACCCCTTGCTCTAGGAGTCCGACTAACTGCCAACCTAACAGCTGGTCATCTCTTGATTCAACTAATCTCTACAGCTGCCTTCGTCCTTCTACCAATAATACCAACTGTGGCTATTATTACATCAGTAGTACTAGTTCTCCTAACACTATTAGAGGTCGCCGTGGCAATAATTCAAGCCTACGTATTCGTACTACTACTTACACTTTACCTACAAGAAAATATCTAATGGCACATCAAGCACATGCATATCATATAGTCGACCCAAGCCCTTGACCTTTAACAGGCGCAGTTGCTGCCCTACTGATAACATCGGGACTTGCAGTTTGGTTCCATTTCCACTCTACTACACTTATAGTCCTAGGTACTATTCTTCTTCTTTTAACAATATATCAATGATGACGAGACATCGTACGAGAAGGAACATTCCAAGGCCATCACACACCCCCAGTACAAAAAGGACTCCGATACGGTATAATTTTATTTATTACATCAGAAGTATTCTTCTTCTTAGGCTTCTTCTGGGCCTTCTACCACTCAAGCCTTGCCCCTACCCCTGAACTAGGAGGTTGCTGACCACCTACAGGTATTACTACACTGGACCCCTTCGAAGTGCCCCTACTCAATACAGCTGTTCTTCTCGCCTCTGGTGTAACAGTTACTTGAGCTCATCACAGCATCATAGAAGGTGAACGAAAACAAGCCATTCAGTCACTAACTTTAACCATCATCTTAGGATTCTACTTCACATTCCTTCAAGCCATAGAATACTACGAAGCCCCTTTCACAATTGCAGATGGCGTTTATGGCTCAACCTTTTTCGTAGCAACTGGCTTCCACGGACTACACGTTATTATTGGCTCTACCTTCCTAGCTGTTTGCCTCCTACGACAAGTTCAATATCACTTTACATCTGAACATCACTTCGGATTCGAAGCAGCCGCATGATACTGACATTTCGTAGACGTCGTCTGACTCTTCCTATACATCTCCATCTATTGATGAGGCTCATAATCTTTCTAGTACTAAAGTCAGTATAAGTGACTTCCAATCACATGGTCTTGGTTAAAATCCAAGGAAAGATAATGAATCTAATCTCAACCGTTATTTCCATTGCTATAGTATTATCAATTGCTCTAGCCATCCTATCCTTCTGACTTCCCCTAATAAGCCCAGATCATGAAAAACTGTCCCCATACGAATGCGGGTTTGATCCCCTAGGAACAGCTCGGCTTCCCTTCTCCCTCCGATTCTTCCTAATTGCTATCTTATTTCTTCTGTTTGACCTAGAAATTGCCCTCCTTCTACCACTACCGTGAGGGGATCAACTCACGTCCCCAACACTAACATTCCTATGAGCCTCAATTGTTTTAGCCCTCCTCACCCTGGGCCTGATCTACGAATGAGTCCAAGGAGGCCTAGACTGAGCTGAATAGATAATTAGTCTAAAAAAAACACTTGATTTCGGCTCAAATACTTATGGTTAAAGTCCATAATTATCTTATGACCCCCGTTCACTTCGCTTTCTCATCAGCTTTTATCCTAGGCCTTACAGGCCTAGCATTTCATCGAACCCACCTTCTCTCCGCTCTGTTATGCTTGGAAGGAATGATACTATCCCTATTCATTGGCCTCTCCCTTTGAACCCTTCAACTGAACTCTACAAGCTTTTGCGTAGCCCCCATATTACTCCTGGCTTTCTCAGCCTGTGAAGCAAGTGCAGGACTCGCCCTACTAGTAGCAACAGCCCGAACTCATGGAACCGACCGCCTACAAAGTCTTAATCTTCTACAATGCTAAAAATTCTTATCCCAACCCTCATACTAGTACCAACAGCTTGACTAACCCCCTCTAAATGACTTTGACCTACAACCCTTGCCCACAGCATAATAATTGCACTATTCAGCCTTTCCTGACTAAAAAACACTATAGAAACAGGTTGATCCACCATCAACCCCTTTATGGCAACAGACCCCCTATCTACCCCTCTTTTAGTTCTCACATGCTGACTGCTCCCCCTGATAATTCTAGCAAGTCAAAATCACACAGCAACAGAACCAATCAACCGACAACGAATATATATCACACTACTAACATCCCTACAAATTTTCCTTATTCTAGCCTTTGGCGCAACCGAAGTAATCATGTTCTATGTGATATTTGAAGCCACTCTCATCCCTACACTAATTATCATTACCCGATGAGGCAACCAGACAGAACGACTCAATGCAGGCGTTTACTTCTTATTCTATACTCTAGCAGGCTCCCTCCCACTTCTAGTCGCCCTACTCCTTCTACAAAACTATACCGGCACCCTGTCCCTATTCACCCTCCCCTTCTCCCAGCCCCTTCACCTCTCATCCTATGCTGACAAACTCTGATGAGCAGGATGTCTCTTAGCATTTCTCGTTAAAATACCACTATACGGAGTTCACCTTTGACTACCAAAAGCACACGTCGAAGCCCCCGTTGCAGGATCCATAGTACTTGCAGCAGTCTTACTAAAACTAGGAGGTTACGGTATAATGCGAATGATAGTTATACTTGACCCCCTCACCAAAGAACTATCCTACCCATTCCTAATCTTCGCATTATGAGGAGTAATTATAACAGGCTCTATCTGTCTTCGTCAAACCGATCTTAAGTCGCTAATCGCATACTCCTCAGTAAGCCATATGGGTCTTGTAGTAGGAGGCATCCTAATCCAAACACCCTGAGGATTCGCAGGAGCATTAATCCTAATGATTGCCCATGGACTAACATCCTCCGCCCTATTCTGCCTAGCTAATACAAACTACGAACGAACACACAGCCGAACCATGCTCCTAGCACGAGGCCTGCAAATTATCCTGCCCCTTATGACAACCTGATGATTCATTGCCAGCCTCGCTAATCTAGCACTACCCCCACTACCTAACCTCATAGGAGAGTTAATAATCATTACCTCTTTATTTAACTGATCTTGATGAACACTAGCATTAACAGGAGCAGGAACCCTCATTACCGCTAGCTACTCCCTCTACATATTTTTAATAACCCAACGAGGCCCTCTCCCCTCACATATTATTGCTCTTGACCCATCACACTCACGAGAGCACCTTCTAATGGCCCTCCACCTTTTACCCCTACTTCTCCTCATTCTCAAGCCCGAGCTAATCTGAGGATGAACAGGCTGTAGATATAGTTTGAACAAAAAACAGTAGATTGTGATTCTAAAAATAGGGGTTAGAGCCCTCTTGTCCACCGAGAAAGGTCCGCACGACAAGTGAATCCTGCTAAATTTCATATCCCTCGGTTGAACTCCGGGGCTTTCATCGTAAACCCCTTGCTTCTAAAGGATAATAGTTCATCCGTTGGTCTTAGGAACCAAAAACTCTTGGTGCAACTCCAAGTAGCAGCTATGCACCCTACTTCTGTAATTATAACATCAAGCTTGATTATTATCTTCTCCCTACTGATCTACCCCGTCCTTTCAACCCTAAACCCCGAACCCCAAAAAGACGACTGAGCCCTCTCACACGTAAAAACTGCAGTAAAGCTGGCATTTTTTGTTAGCCTCCTTCCCCTATTCCTCTTCCTCAATGAAGGGGCGGAGACAATCATTACATCATGAAATTGAACTAACACTACGACCTTCGACGTTAACATTAGCTTTAAATTCGACCACTACTCCATTATCTTCACACCTATCGCCTTATACGTAACATGATCGATTCTAGAATTTGCATCCTGGTACATGCACGCTGACCCATACATAAACCGATTCTTTAAGTACCTCCTAGTCTTCCTTATCGCAATAATCATCCTAGTAACAGCAAACAACTTATTCCAACTCTTTATTGGTTGAGAAGGTGTAGGAATTATATCCTTCCTGCTCATCGGATGATGGTACGGCCGAGCAGATGCAAACACCGCAGCCCTACAAGCAGTTGTATACAACCGAGTGGGTGATATCGGACTAATCTTTGCAATAGCCTGAATAGCAACCAACCTTAACTCCTGAGAAATACAACAAATGTTCATCACTGCCAAAGACTTCGACCTCACCCTCCCACTACTTGGACTGATCGTGGCTGCCACAGGAAAATCCGCCCAATTCGGTCTTCACCCCTGACTCCCATCTGCCATAGAAGGTCCCACACCAGTCTCTGCACTACTCCACTCAAGCACTATGGTCGTCGCAGGGATCTTTCTTTTAGTACGAATAAGCCCACTTTTAGAAAACAACCAAACCGCCCTGACTATCTGCCTATGTCTTGGTGCTCTAACCACCCTATTCACGGCTACATGTGCCCTCACCCAAAACGACATCAAAAAAATCGTCGCATTCTCAACCTCAAGCCAACTAGGCCTGATAATAGTAACAATTGGACTTAACCAGCCCCAACTGGCCTTTCTCCACATCTGCACCCACGCCTTCTTTAAAGCCATACTATTCCTCTGCTCTGGTTCAATTATCCACAGCCTTAATGATGAACAGGACATTCGTAAAATAGGAGGAATACACCACCTCACCCCATTCACCTCCACCTGCTTAACCATTGGAAGCCTCGCCCTCACAGGAACACCCTTCCTAGCAGGCTTCTTCTCCAAAGATGCTATTATTGAAGCCCTCAACACCTCAAACCTAAACGCCTGGGCCCTTACCCTTACACTCCTTGCCACCTCTTTCACGGCCATTTACAGTCTACGCGTAGTCTTCTTCGTATCAATAGGACACCCCCGATTCAATGCATTTTCACCAATCAACGAAAACAACCCCGCAGTCATTGCCCCCATCAAACGACTAGCTTGAGGAAGCATTATCGCCGGCCTCCTAATCACTACCAACATACTCCCACTAAAAACACCAATCATATCCATACCTCCACTGCTAAAACTTGCCGCCTTAACCGTAACAATTCTAGGACTACTTATTGCCCTAGAACTTGCATCCCTAACAAGCAAACAATTCAAACCCACCCCTCACCTAACCACTCACCACTTCTCCAATATACTAGGTTTCTTCCCCATAATTATCCACCGACTCCCGCCCAAAATAAACTTGGTACTAGGCCAAACAATCGCCAGCCAAATAATTGATCAAACCTGGTTAGAAAAAGTAGGCCCCAAAGCTACAACCTCCCTCAACACCCCACTAATTACAGCAACAAGCAATACCCAACGAGGCCTTGTAAAAACATACCTCATCCTATTCCTAATCACTTTTGGACTTGCCATCATTACCCTTTCCATTTAAACAGCTCGAAGGGCTCCCCGATTTAAACCTCGAGTTAACTCTAAAACAACAAACAATGTTAAAAGTAAAACCCCTGCACCAATAACTAGCATTCAACCCCCTTCAGAATACATAACAGCTACTCCCCCAGTATCAGCTCGAAATACGTCAAAGGCTTCCCATTCGTCCCCCGACCCAGTGGAATCATTAGACCACCCTCACCCAAGAGTACTCGCTACGAATAGAAAAGACACTGTGTAGATCATCATATGTACCATAACTGAACGATCCCCCCAAGTCTCAGGAAAAGGCTCAGCAGCCAATGCTGCCGAATACGCAAATACTACCAACATCCCTCCTAAATAAATAAGAAAAAGAACCAACGCCAAGAAAGGGCTTCCATATTGCGCCAACCCCCCACACCCCATCCCTGCAACCACCACTAATCCTAACGCACCAAAATAAGGAGATGGATTAGAAGCTACCGCAATCAACCCTACGATCATCCCCGTCAAACAAACTATAGTCGTGAAACACATAATTCTTGCCCGGGTTTTCACCAGAACTTATGGCTTGAAAAACCATCGTTGTTATTCAACTACAAGAACCCTAATGGCAAGCCTACGCAAAACGCACCCCCTACTAAAAATTGCGAACGACGCCCTAGTCGACCTCCCCGCACCCTCTAACATTTCAGTCTGATGGAACTTCGGTTCACTCCTAGGACTGTGTCTAATCTCACAAATCCTTACAGGACTATTCCTAGCTATACACTATACTTCTGATATCGCCACAGCCTTCTCATCCGTTGCCCACATTTGCCGGGATGTAAATTACGGTTGACTTATCCGTAATATACATGCCAACGGAGCTTCCTTCTTCTTCATCTGCATTTACGCCCACATTGGCCGAGGACTTTACTATGGCTCATATCTTTATAAAGAAACCTGAAATATCGGCGTCATCCTTCTACTTCTAGTCATGATAACAGCTTTCGTAGGCTACGTCCTTCCCTGAGGGCAAATATCATTTTGAGGTGCCACAGTTATTACTAACCTACTATCTGCAATCCCTTATGTTGGTAACACTCTCGTCCAATGAATCTGAGGAGGCTTCTCAGTAGACAACGCCACCCTAACTCGATTCTTCGCCTTCCACTTCCTATTCCCATTCGTAATTGCGGCCGCCACCTTCCTACACCTTATCTTCCTCCACGAAACAGGCTCAAATAACCCACTAGGTCTTAATTCAGATGCAGATAAAATTTCTTTCCACCCATACTTCTCATACAAGGACCTCCTAGGATTCGCAGCCCTACTTATTGCACTTACATCATTAGCCCTCTTCACACCAAACCTATTAGGAGACCCAGACAACTTCACCCCAGCCAACCCACTTGTCACTCCCCCACATATCAAGCCTGAGTGATACTTCCTATTTGCGTATGCCATTCTTCGATCAATTCCAAACAAACTAGGAGGTGTACTAGCTCTTCTAGCTTCCATCCTAGTACTTATACTAGTTCCAATCCTACACACCTCTAAACAACGGGCATTAACTTTCCGACCAATGACTCAATTCCTCTTCTGAACCCTTATTGCAGACGTAATAATTCTTACTTGAATTGGAGGCATGCCTGTAGAACACCCTTTCATTGTAATCGGACAAGTTGCGTCCTTGCTGTATTTCTCCCTATTCCTAATCTTCATACCACTAGCAGGATGGGCAGAAAATAAAATACTAGCATGACGCTGTACTAGTAGTTCAGGGCCTAGAACGCCGGTCTTGTAAACCGGATGACGGAGGTTAAAATCCCCCCTAGTACTCAAAGAGAAGAGATTTTAACTCTCACCGCTAACTCCCAAAGCTAGAATTCTAAACTAAACTACTCTTTGACATATATGTATATACACCATACATTTATAGTAACCTATAATGAATATTATAATAGTACATTATACTGATTAATCAAATTACTAGAGACATAAATGCTAAAATCACAATAATATTAATCAATAAAAATCTTAGTAAACCATCGAGTGAGGTCTGGAAATGATTTCAAATCGTTTAACAAAAATCATTTATTACAGTATTTCACATTTGAATTATTTAATGAAATATTTGAGACAAGTCAATAACTCCACACTACTTTTATACAAGTAAATTCAGACCTTGACATGACAGTCCGTCGTTCTCAAATAACGTGCACAGTAAGAACCTACCATCAGTTGATATCTGAATGCCTACGGTTATTGAAGGTGAGGGACAATTAATTGTGGGGGTTTCACAACTTGAACTATTCCTGGCATTTGGTTCCTACTTCAGGGCCACTTATTGAATTATTCCTTCCACTTTCATCGACGCTTGCATAAGTTAATGGTGGTAAACATTCGACTCGTTACCCACCAAGCCGGGCGTTCACTCCAGCGGGTCAGTGGTTCTTCTTTTTTTTTTTTCCTTTTCAATAGACATTTCACAGTGCACGCAATCTAAAATTAAAGGTGGAACACACACTCTGCCCCGCGCACACACTGTTCGTGGTGGAAAGAATTTCGTTTATTCATTGCATAACTGATCTCAAGAGCATAATCTATTGATTTTACCCGAAAGATCCCTAAGATACCCCCGGGGGTTCTTTTCTCCTTAAACCCCCCTACCCCCCTAAACTCCTGAAGTCTCTAACATTCCTGTAAACCCCCGGAAACAGGATAAACCTCAAGCAATGAATTCATAAGTCCAAACTGTGCTAAATTAAATTATTATAATATTAAATTT